ACCCGTTTACCAAGCAGAGTCTCGCGAACTCTTCCTTCTTTGCCTTCAATTACATCTGAAAGCGACTTGTAAACTCTATTATGATCATCCCTCATTGGTTGTCCACAAATTCCATTATCAAGAAGTGCATCCACGGCTTCTTGTAGCAATTTTTCCTGAGATATTATTAATTCTTCTGGCGTAGCTATACTTGTTGTTAATAGATCTGTAAGAGTATTATTCCGATAGATAATTCTTCTATAGATTTCATTAATATCCGAGGTCACTAGTTTATCCTCATCTATATGATAGATTGGTCTCAACTCAGGAGGAAGAACTGGTAATAGACACAAAACCATCCATTTTGGTTCTATATTTGTTCGAATAAAATGCTTAGCCAATTCCATGCGTCTAAGCAAAAAATCTTTTCTTCTTCCAACTTTTCGATCTTCCCATTCATTCCCTGTGGGTTCCTCTTCCTCCAATTCTTTCCATTCTACCAATGAAGAATCTATAATAATTCGTAAATCTAGATTGGCTAATTGTTGTCTAATAGAGCCTCCCCCGGTAGACATCTCTCGATTTCGAAATGTATCAAAGCTCCGGGTAGTAAAAAAAATAGGGATCCTGTATTTCCAGGGTTGGATTTCATATTCCAATAAACCCCGTAATCGTAAAAAAGTGGGTTTTTTATCTATGGGCCTAGCAAAATAAAAATTGGGATAGGATCTCCCCCCCCTCAAAATCGGACGTGAAAGTTTCCTTTCATCCGGCTCAAGTAGGTCAAATAAAGAAAAAGTAAAGGAGTTCTCGCTTTCAAATTATAGAAAACTCCAAAAAGATCTACTCCTTACTCAAGTTTCCAGTGAAGACCAAGCAAAACTTTATTGATTCCGTCTTCCTTAATTATTTTTATTTAGATTTTATGAATGCTTTATTCAATTCATTCAATTATGACATAAAAGAAATGTGAAATTCTTGAGTAGTCTACTTCCCCTCGAATGATGAATCCCGTAATTCTTAATTAAAGAGAGTACCTTGGAATTCATAAGGAATTTACTTGTCTATGTACTGTTCCATTCGATCTTTTAGGTCCCGACTTCACCTCGACGGTTAGGCAACGATGCCCTTAAAGTCTATATGCGATAGATAGACTCTTGTAACCATGACATCTTTTCTATTTGCTACTTGAACATAATTTCTTTCTAAAAAAAGGAACTGCTTAATTTCACAAAAAAAAAAGTCTTTTTTTACGAGGTATAACTATAAATTCTTATGAAATCGACCATAGATCAATTCCCTTTTTTGGGAGCGTCTCGAATACATCCCTAATTCTGAGCTTCATGTTACTCCTACCAAGAAACATGTCAGGTACAGGGCATCCCGATTGGATTAAATGGGATGACAGTTTCTCATTTCAAATCTGTAAAATCAGAATTTCGATCAAATCACACACCGCAGTATACTAGGTCTTCTAATTCGTTAAGAGGTTTATCTAAAAGATTCACAATATAACTAGGAAGACGTTTCAAATACCACACATGCATTACCGGGTATGCGAGTTTGATGTAGCCCATTTGATATCTTCGTATCCGAGAATCAACAAACTCGACCCCGCATTGTTCACAATATTGCGGGTCTTCCTTTTCATCTCCGATTACTCGATAATTTCCACAAGCACAAATGCCACTTTTGATAGGTCCAAAAATTCTTTCACAAAATAATCCATCTTTTTCTGGTTTATTTGTTTTGTAATGAAAGGTATAAGGTTTTGTCACCTCTCCAACTATCTCGCCATTAGGCAGGATTTTTTTGGACCAAGTACTTATTTGTTGAGGAGAAACTAATCCAATTCGGAGTTGTTGATGGGTATATCGATCGATCATAGAAGAAAACTTCTGCTTCATTTCGATTAAGCTTCCTTCCTATTAAGCTGGAAAGTCTTCTCAGATACAAGAAAATGATTCAGTTCCAGAGCTAAAGATCGTAGTTCTCGAACGAACAACCGAAAAGATTCTGGAGCATCCTCAGGAGTCGGTATTCTTCCTCCAAAGATTATAGTACCAAGTACTTCCTGGCGAGCTCTAATATGATCAGATTTATAAGTAAGCATCTCTTGTAAAATATAAGCAACGCCAAACCCCTCTAAAGCCCAAACCTCCATTTCTCCTACCCGTTGTCCGCCTTTCTTGGCCCTTCCTTTAAGGGGTTGTTGTGTAAGACGTGAATAACGCCCACTGGAACGCCCATGGATTTTATCATCAACTTGATGAATTAATTTCAAGATATAGGGCTTTCCTATTATAACAGGTTGTTCAAAAGGATCCCCCGTTCTTCCATCAAATATTCTGCTTTTTCCTGGAGACTCGGGTTCAAATATCCACGGATTCGCTGTTTGCTTACTGGCTTCATATAATTCAGAAAACACCAGTTTTCTCGAAGCTTCTTGTTCATATCTCTCATCAAAAGGCGCTATTCGATAATGTCTGTCTAGCAAATCCCCCGCTAACCCGAGTGAAGATTCAAATATTTGTCCTACATTCATTCGTGAAGGTACTCCTAATGGGTTGAAGACCATATCAACAGGTCTTCCATCTTGCAAATAAGGCATATCTTGTCTAGGCAAAATTTTTGAAATGATACCCTTATTTCCATGTCTTCCAGCTACTTTATCGCCTACTTTGATTTCACGTTTCTGTAAAATATATACACGAATACTTTCTGTTTTCTCTGTCTCATCTGTTTTAGAACTCTGGACCCATCTCACATCAATAACTCGACCCCTACCACCTATAGGTAGTTTTAGACAAGTTTCTTTTGAAGTATATACCCGCATGCCAAGTATGGTTCGTAACAATCTATCTTCCGGAGCATACGATGATTCTTTCACCATTTGGGGTGTTAATTTACCTACTAAAATATCACCTGTTTCCACCCAAGATCCCAACATTACAATTCCATTTTTGTCTAAATTTCGGAGTAAATGGACTTCTAAATGCGGTATTTCATTAGTGACCCTTTCGGGGCCTTGGTTAATCTGAATTTCATATTTACGTATGTGAAAAGAAGTATAAATATCTTCATATACTAAGCGCTCGCTAATAAGTACTGCATCTTCAAAATTGTAACCTTCCCATGGCATATAAGCTACTAATACGTTTTTACCCAAAGCAAGTTCGCCACCAACTGTAGCAGCACCATAGGCTAAAATTTGTCCCTTTTTAATGCATTTACCCCGCGGAACCTGGGGTTTTTGATGCATACAAGTATTTTTGTTGGAACGTTGATACATAACTAATGGAATCCTTAGAGTATCCCCATTACCTGATAAAAGGATCTTTTCAGTATCGGTATAAAGAATCTTTCCCTCGTGTTCGGCTATAGCAAGAGCCCCTGAATCTAGAGCCGCCTGGCCTTCCAATCCAGTTCCAACAATGCACTTCTCGGACTGAGAAAGAGGGACTGCTTGACGTTGCATGTTAGAACTCATTAAAGCCCGATTCGCATCATTATGCTCGATAAAAGGAATGAGGGAAGCCCCAATAGAAAAATATTGGAAGGAAAAAATACTTCGAAGATGAACCTGTTCCCATGCAATAGTCAGGAATTCTTGACGATATCGAGCTGGAACAACTTGTTGTTCCTGAATACCCTGATTCAACGCCAAAGAATTTCCTGCCGCTACCATATAGTATTCATCTCTACCTGGTGATAAATAAAGCATCCGCGACCCTTTTGATCTCTCAGAAATTTTATAAAACGGAGTTTCTAGAGACCCCCAACGACCGATTCTCGCATGAATTGCTAAGGATCCAATAAGTCCAACATTTATTCCTTCAGATGTGTCAATTGGGCAAATACGCCCATAGTGACTAGGATGAATATCTCGTATTGGAAAAGTAGCAGTTCGCGCAGTCAATCCCCCCGGTCCCAAATAACTCAATTTTCTTCCATGAACTATTTGTGTCAATGGATTAGTTCGATCCAAAACTTGAGATAATGGGTGTAAACGGAAAAAAACTTTATAAGTATCTGTTAATGGAGTTGAATTTACCAAGTTCTGAGGAGTTGGTGTCCAGTTATGCTTAAGTGCTGCATATATATTTCCTCGAGCCATATTTTCTAAACGAACCAAGGCCAATCCAAATTGCTCTTGTAAAAGATCTGCTACAGAACGAATACGTTTATTTTGCAAATGATTCATATCGTCAAGTGTACCCATTCCAAATTTTATTCGAATCAAACGATCCGCGGCTGCCAATATATCTCGTGGTAACAAAAATGTATTGTTCTGGGGTATATCAAGGTTCAGTCTCCGATTCATATTTCGTCGACCAATCCCTCCCAATTCACATCTTTGTTGAAAGAATTTTTTTTGTAAATCCTTAGATAAGGATTCAGAAAATACCGGATCGCCCTCTACACAAGCAAATTGTTGATAAAACTCCAAAATAGCATTTTCTTTTGACCCAATTTTTTTTTTATCATTCAGAAAAGACAAAAAGAGTTCCGGATAGCAAACATTCTCTAGAATTTCTCTTATATTCAACCCCATAGCTGATAATAGAACTAGAATAGATAGTTTTTGTTGCCTACTCACACGAACCCATATCCTTGCTTTTCTATCAATCTCTAATTCTAATCTTCCTCCCCAATCTGATATTATGGTCCCGGTATAGATTGAAATTCCATTATCATTCAATTCTGACTGGTAATAAATACCGGGACTTTGCAATATTTGATTGATCACAATTCTATATATTCCATTTACTATAAAAGCTCCCAAAGAAGTCATTAGAGGGATCTTTCCTATCAAAATTGTTTGTTCTTGGATATACCTACGTCTATCGTTTTTCCAAATGAGTCTCGCGGATACATATAATTCAGAAGAATATGTGAGTGATTCATACACAGCATCTCTTTCCTTTATCAGGGGTTCTACCAATTTATATCTTTCCAAAAATAATTCAAAGTCAATTTCTTGATTTGTATCTTCTATTTTTGGAAACTTAGAAAGTTCTTCTGTCAAACCCTGATCAATGAACCTACAAAATCCTTCAAATTGTATCTGATTAAATCCAGGTATTGTGGACATTGCGTCTATCCCGGATTATTTTGAAATTGTCAGTTATTTATATTCATCCATATTGAATTCTCTCAAAAAAAAAAAAAAAGAAATACCATTTTGGCTGGCGCATTATCCATCAAATACTATCCTATATCTAGCAATGATGGAATTTCGATTCTATGAATCTTTGACTGGAATCTATGAGTGGAATAAAAATTTATACTGAACTTAAATTGTCATTTTTAAGAGATGCAATTAAGAGATGCAACCGGAACGGAATTTCTAAAACAGTCTTACAAACGGAATTCTCCCACTTGGGCTTACTATGCTTTGGGATTTTTTTATAATATCAAAACTGATTCAGTTTCTTATATTATAATGTATAACGGTATTGATATTCTAATCTACTTGAATATTTTGAATTCTAATCTACTTGAATATTGAATCTACTTCTACTTGAATATTTAATACCATAAAACTTTATGAATGTTGTATTAATGAACGCGGAGATATAATCTATATCGGCGCGTTCTCGTCTCGTTTATTGCCCTCTTGTGCTGTCCTGTCGTGTCGTCAATTGACAGTATGACTTAGGGCTCAATATAATTTGATTTGACTGACAAAAAAAAATCATATTTAGGTAAACCACCTTGAATCTACTGCAGAGTGGTAGATCTTGGTCCAAGGTATAACCCTTTGTCACTGAGAGATATAAAGAGGAAAAAGACCAATGAAATCAAGTTTCAAGGTTGTAACGTTAATGGTAAAGTTTGATTCCCATTAAACCCCCGAATATTTAACGAGTTTTTCCGTTTGTTTATATCCTATGCGTCTTCGTTTGGGTTATATCTTATGTGTCTCCTTTTGGTGGCTCTCAGCCTGAGTTATATTAAGTTATTGAGTTATTATATGATGGCCACAGGGCCGCCCCTATGGTCCAGTGGTTAAGACATCTCTCTTTCACGGAGAAAACGAGGGTTCAAGTCCCTCTGGGGGTATACAAGACTCAAGACTATAGGAGCGGGATTTCCTATCAAGTGATCTCTATTTGTCAAGTCCTTCTATTAGTCTACTTAGTGGGACTTTCTATTTTATATCAAGTGATATATATTTGTAAAGTCTGCCTGGGAAACGAAAGGAAGTGGCTTATGGAACGTCTAAAATAAATTAGACGCTGGGTCGATGCCCGAGTGGTTAAAGGGGACGGACTGTAAATTCGTTGACAAGATGTCTACGCTGGTTCAAATCCAGCTCGGCCCAACAATTCGCCAATCTACTTGATAGAACCCTTAAGAAATACCTGACCTGATACAAGAGAATAAAAAATAATCCAAATTTTCTGCAAGATCTCTTCTTATTTCCCTGGGATTGTAGTTCAATAGGCTAGAGCACCGCCCTGTCAAGGCGGACGTTGCGGGTTCGAGCCCCGTCAGTCCCGACGTATCCAATCCAAATTTTTTCAGGATTCTATCGAAGAAAGAACAAACCCTAAACTAAAATTAAAAGAACTAAAATAGTGAAGTTGATAAAATATTCCATCTTTTCTCCCGCGACTCATATTTCTCATACTTCTTTTTCTTCCAAAGAAATTTGGATCATTAAAATTTAGAACCTAATTCCTCTCTTTTTCCACTTCGCTTGTATTGTTTGTTGGGGTTTTGTAGTTAATGGAAACAGACAGGTGGTTAGATGATACTTCAGTTGATGGTTCTACAAGGAAGACCTAAGGTAGGTTATAGAAAAGAAAGAACAGAAAATAAATAAAAGAATTTTTTATTGGTCCGGGAATCCAATCTTGGATTCGATATGGATAAAGGATCTTCGTATGTTATACTATTCAATTCTCGACGACGAATTAATTTAATAGCTCAGATATTGTTATTGACGATATTGATCCGATTCAAAATCATCGATAGTTAATGTATTCATTGAATTGACAGGCGAAAAATTTATCATCTCTATGGGATTAAATCCCGAGTTATTGTGAAATAAAAAAACGATGAGATTATGGAAGTAAATATTCTTGCATTTATTGCTACTGCACTGTTCATTTTAGTTCCTACTGCTTTTCTACTTATCATTTACGTAAAAACAGAAAGTCAAAATAATTAATTACTTTAAATGAAACTTGACTTCTGAATTATTATCAATAGTTGAAGAAATCAAAAGAAAAGTATTCTATTTTTGCGTCTTAAATGAAATCCACGGGCTTTAGTCGGCGGTATTCTATGAGATCCGAGAGTATGGTAAGTAAGAAAGAAATTTCTTACTTACCATACTCTCTATTAGTGTTATAGTAGTATATAAAGTTATACTTGACTTTATAATAACTTGGTATACTATATTAGCTTCTATCTTTAATATATGTAGTTATTATTGTATTATTATTATTAATCCATATATAAAATTTTCGTAGGACCCAATTCTATTTCTTTGATATATCTATTTATTCCGATGAATCTCAAATAATTGTTTTACTCTTTACAGTTTCATTCCTCAACTAAAGTAGGAGTGCTTCTAAAGTCCACTTCTTCCCCATACTACAAGTGAAAGGGAAAATGTAAAGACTACCATTAAAGCAGCCCAAGCGAGACTTACTATATCCATGTGAATTATGTCCCTTATCTCTATGATAGAATTATTCCATTATTGCTCACTAATAATAGTAGAATTTATGGTCCAGAGTCAAAAAAGGATTCTGGCGGAACACTATTGATGAACGAAAAAAAATCCATTTCAAAAATTCCTATTTGATTTCTAATCGGGAAAGAATAAACACAAGTAAAATACACAATGACATTACAAAGGAATGTTAGTAATGGAATCTATTAATAAAATACGAGGGCCCTTTCCTTTTTTTTTCGTGCCCTTGAAAGTAAAAATAGATCCTAGATCAATTGCTATATCATAGATCAATTGCTTTGCTATTCCCCAAACAGAATAAAACAGTACAACAGAATAAGAGATTTCAATTCGTTTGTTGATGAGGCGGCACCCGGATTTGAACTGGGGAAAAAGGATTTGCAGTCCCCCGCCTTACCACTCGGCCATGCCGCCAAAACGATACACAATAGGAGAAAAAATTCCCCCCCTTTTTTTTTAGTTTATTGTACTTGCATATTGCATCCCTTTTTTAATCCTTTTTATAAATTTATAAAAATTAGAAAAGAAACCTTTTATTCCCCTTTTGATTGTATTTGATCTACGCCTTCGATTGATTGTATAGTATCTCAAAACACACAATGCCGAAAAACTTCCACGGACTTTTCTATTGAAAAATCAAATGTAGATTTTCACTCAAAAAAGTGAAAATTTATGACAAAAAGGAACCATTAACTATTCCTTGACTGACAATTCGTGAATGATTCTTGGATTTGAATCTAAAATTTGGTTTGCCAAATGACATAAGAAAATACAAATTGATACATACCTAATTGATTGATTCTTTTGAATCAAAAATCCTTCTCAATCTCAATTTCCATTATAACAAAAATTATAAGTATATGTAAACCCCAGAACGGAAATTGTTATACAGATACCAAATTGGCTATTTAGAGTATGTTGCCTATAAATAAAAAATAAAGGGAATTTGTTGGAAGAAAAAAAGGCCCGGCTGGGTATTGACCGGGCCAGGCCCAAAAGGCACTTCGAACAAAATAAAAGCAAGAAGGTCTTCTTTATTTATCTTTCTATTTGGATCTTTCGAGCATCTAAATGGAATTTCTAATTCTATAATAACGATAAAGAATGTGAAAGAAAAACTTTCTTTAATCCTTACTTGATGTGTACTGTAACATAGTAATTATCTTTTTCGATTGGGAGAGATGGCTGAGTGGACGAAAGCGGCGGATTGCTAATCCGTTGTACGAGTTATTCGTACCGAGGGTTCGAATCCCTCTCTTTCCGTTTCCGTTGATGACTTTTTCTTTTTTTCTTTAAAATTTTGCAAACCCTTTATTTATTTTTTTCCTAGTTAAATGTGTGGAATAGCTAAAATAACATCTTAAGAAAATTGTAAAATCAAGCAAGAAAAACAAAATTTTTATTTTATTCTTCACGTCCAGGATTACGTCCTGGATCATTGGATAGGAATCCAAAGATGAAGAGAGAAACAAAGAATATTACTACTGTGTAAACGAAAAGTTTGAGAGTAAGCATTATACAACCTCCAAGATCATTTTTTGAAAAAGAAAAACGAGAAAAGATAATAGATCCTCCATTTTTATATCACATATCCTATTTTGACACCAAGAAATGAATTCTAGAAATAGAAAAAAATGTTCAGAAATTCAAATGAAGTTGAAATTTGTAATAAGAGTCTTTGATTACCACAAATAACTTTCATACCCACAATTAGATATTGCAAGGGACCCTAATCTAATAGGGTACTTCGCCGGAAAAAGGATTAAAATTGGGAAATGGGACGAGCCCGATTTATCGCGGCTATTCAAAATTTCAATGTTTGAATTGAAGGTTCATACTGTCAGACTTATTTGATCTTATCATCATCAATTGTTATAATTTTTCTCGAATAAATAATGATAATGAATTTTCTAGGATAGTGTTAAAGATCTTATCGAAAACTTACAGCAGCTTGCCAAACAAAGGCTAAAAGAAAAAAGAACAGAGGTATGACTGGCATAACATCTACGATTGGATTCAAAAAAGCATAGGCTTCGGGCAATTTGGCGAAGAAAAGACTACTCGGATAAAGGGCAGAATTAAGACAGATCAAACTAAAGATATTAAGCATAACAGACATTTTTTTCGTCGAGATAATTGCATTTTGATTGAGTTATTGATATAAGGAAAAATGAAGAAACTAGGGTAGACAAAAAAATCCTTCTTTTTCCGCTCAATCAAAAATCCTCCAATTCTCAAAGGAGAATAGAAGAAATCATACTTTCATACAATATCTTAATTGAATTATATGTAATGATCAATAAATCCAGTTGAATTATAGATATACACATCCCAAAATCCTAACACGAATCTATAATAGATTCTATAAAGAATAAAGATTTTCTCTAGATATTTGGACTGGAATTGACGAACACTTAATACCAATATTATTCTTTATTATTATTAGTGTGCAATAAAAAAAGGAAATGGGGCGTAGCCAAGCGGTAAGGCAACGGGTTTTGGTCCCGCTATTCGGAGGTTCGAATCCTTCCGTCCCAGAGCATATCCATTGTATCCTAATACTTCTTTTTTGTTCAATTTTTGTTCAACAAGGTTCTGTTTCAAGGTCTAATATTGGAATAGAATATTATTCCTCTTTTATTTTATCTGATTTTTTCACAAACTGAACTAAATCGAGTTCAAAATCCTTTTGTGACCCAGATAAAGATAAGATGGGGCATAGATCATAGTTGCATAAAGATTACTTAACCTCAGGTTAAACAAAATATGAAAAAAAAATACATATAAAACGAGGAAGTTCTTAGCCTATAGGTATGTATTGTTATCCTATTTCAGTGACAATAGTCTTTTTATTTTTGTGAAAAAGAAATTGCATCCCTAAAATATTAAAATTGAAATATTTAACAATGATATTTCTTTTTTTGTTCAATTTAGCTTATTTACTTTACATCATTGACAATTCCATTCGAAAAAAAAAAGCCAAGATTTCTCTTTGTTAGGATGATGATAATCAAATAAAAAAATGGAGTCTTTACTATAAAACTTTACTCAAATAATGATGTAGAAGTAGGAAACTTTTTCAAATATCAAGTATCAAGATTTATAATTTGTAATCATTCCTTATAGGTTCCATCTTTGGAAAGTTGAAAATGGGTCAGTCTATCTTATTGAGTCACTTGAAGAAGCAGAGTCAAATAGAATTTCCTTATTCGTGTGATGCTAGTTATGTAAATTATTTCTTTTCTATATTTCTATTAGTTATGTTATTTCTATATTTTGATTTGATTTCTGTATATTTCTGTTAGATATTAGATATTTTTTTGCGAGATATATTGATAGAAAAATGTTCATAAAAATAAAAAAGAATGTTCCATTCATACAAAAAAAGCCGAGGTCTTGCTAATTTTTCTGAAGAAAAATATTTATTATCTATGTAGAAAATAAGAAATATAAAAGACTCTGTCTCTGTACTGATTGAACCAATGACTATTCATGATTCCATAATTGAATCAATTCCACACTGGTTCCAAATTCGAGGAATGTTATGGTAAAACTTCGTTTAAAACGATGTGGTAGAAAGCAACGTGCGACTTGAAGGACACGATCCCGTGTGGATTCTTATCCACCATTTTATATTAGGAATGAAGGTGCTCTTGACTCGACGTCATTTGTTCTATTCTACTATAACTCTTCTTTTTTTTATTGGGTTGTAATGTAAATAGTTCATGATGGAGCTCGAGTAGAAAGTATTGATTAATTTCTCAGGGGCAACGATCTAGGGTTAATGCCAATTAATAAATTGGAACAACTTCGTAAGTATATCTTCTATAATAGAAATCAAAAGGATCCGATTCGAGGAAATTTGAAAAAACAAATTGTTGGAACGGCTAAACCTTTTTCAATCCACAGTGTATCACGCACGAATCAACCGTTGGTATGATTCTTTGATAGAAAGAAATCACAAAAGGGGTATGTTGCTACCATTTTGAAAGGATTAAGAAGCACCGAAGTAATGTCTAAACCCAATGATTTAAAACAAAGATAAAGGATCCCAGAACAAGGAAACACCACTTTAATTGTCTCACGGATCCGAATAAAGAATCCAAATATATTTTAAACGAGACAAAAAGGGTGGGTTAAAGACCACTCAATAAAAAAAATATATTCAAAATTAAAGAAAAATTTTTAAAATTTTTGAATTATTGAACTTGAGTTATGAGTACAAATGATTTTTTTTCAGGAAGGAAGCGAAATAAAAAAGACTATGAGTTTAATTATAGAATAATTTATTTTATATTTTATGGATTCCTTTCCTATTTATTCTAATTTTATCCATAGACAAAACTTCGAATCATTTTTTCTCGAGCCGTACGAGGAGAAAACTTCCTATACGGTTCTAGGGGGGGGGTTTCATCTACATCTATCCCGATGAGCCGTCTATCGAATCGTTGCAATTGATGTTCGATCCCGAAGAGAAGGAAGAGATCTTCGGAAAGTAGGTTTTTATGATCCGATCAAGAATCAAACTTATTTAAACGTTCCCGCAATTCTCTATTTCCTTGAAAAAGGCGCTCAGCCTACAGGAACTGTTCAGGATATTTTAAAAAAGGCAGAGGTTTTTAAGGAACTTTGCTCTAATCAAAACAAATTCAATTAAATTAAGGAAATAAAAACTAAGGGTAGGATAGTGATTTCTATATAATTTTGGATATCTTTTCTATACTTTGTTTTTTTATTTCCTTCTTTTCTTGCTCTATATCGTATTTATTTATCATATCATGGATAATAATAATATGAAAACCTTATTTGA